ATTCAAATCCTGGATCTTCGAATTGAGAGAGATCAAGAATTATCACTATTTCTTAGATTCATGGATCAAATTCGATTCAGTGGGATCTTTCACTCACATTTTTTTCCACCAAGAACGTTTTATGAAACTCTTTGACCCCCGAATTTTGAGTATCCTACTTTCACGTGATTCACAGGGTGCAACAAGCAATCGATATTTCACGATCAAAGGTGTAGTACTGCTTGTAGTAGTGGTCCTTATATCTCGTATTAACAATCGAAAGATGGTCGAAAGAAAAAATCTCTATTTGATGGGGCTTCTTCCTATACCTATGAATTCCATTGGACCCAGAAATGAGACATTGGAAGAATCTTTTTGGTCTTCCAATAGAAATAGGTTGATTGTTTCGCTCCTGTATCTTCCAAAAGGGAAAAAGATTTCTGAGAGTTGTTTCATGGGTCCGCAAGAGAGTACTTGGGTTCTCCCAATAAAGAAAAAGTGTATCATGCCTGAATCTAACCGGGGTTCGCGGTGGTGGAGGAACCGGATCGGAAAAAAGAGGGATTCTAGTTGTCAGATATCTAATGAAACCATAGCTGGAATTGAGATCTCATTCAAAGAGAAAGATAGCAAATATCTGGAGTTTCATTTTTTATCCTATACGGATGATCCGATCCGCAAGGACCATGATTGGGAATTGTTTGATCGTCTTTCTCCGAGGAAGAAACGAAACATAATCAACTTGAATTCGGGACAGCTATTCGAAATCTTAGGGAAAGACTTGATTTCTTATCTCATGTCTGCTTTTCGTGAAAAAAGACCAATTGAGGGGGAGAGTTTCTTCAAACAACAAGGAGCTGGGGCAACTATGCAATCCAATGATATTGAGCATGTTTCCCATCTCTTCTCGAGAAACAAGTGGGGTATTTCTTTGCAAAATTGTGCTCAATTTCATATGTGGCAATTCCGCCAAGATCTCTTCGTTAGTTGGGGGAAGAATCAGCACGAATCGGATTTTTTGAGGAACGTCTCGAGAGAGAATTGGATTTGGTTAGACAATGTGTGGTTGGTAAACAAGGATCGGTTTTTTAGCAAGGTACGGAATGTATTGTCAAATATTCAATATGATTCCACAAGATCTATTTTCGTTCAAGTAACGGATTCTAGCCAATGGAAAGGATCTTCTTCTGATCAATCCAGAGATCATTTCGATTCCGTTAGAAATGAGGATTCAGAATATCACACATTGATCGATCAAACAGAGATTCAGCAACTAAAAGAGAGATCGATTCTTTGGGATCCTTCCTTTCTTCAAATGGAACGAACAGAGATAGAATCAGATCGATTCCCGAAATGCCTTTTTGGATCTTCCTCCATGTCCTGGCTATTCACGGAACCTGAGAAGCGGATGAATAATCATCTGCTTCCGGAAGAAATCGAAGAATTTCTTGGGAATCCTACAAGATCAATTCGTTCTTTTTTCTCTGACAGATGGTCAGAACTTCATCTGGGTTCGAATCCTACTGAGAGGTCCACTAGAGATCAGAAATTGTTGAAGAAAAAACAAGATGTTTCTTTTGTCCCTTCCAGGCGAGCGGAAAATAAAGAAATGGTTGATATATTCAAGATAATTACGTATTTACAAAATACCGTCTCAATTCATCCTTCGGAACCATATCACATCCCGGATCTGGTTCCAAAGGATGAACCGGATATGGACAGTTCCAATAAGATTTCATTCTTGAACAAAAATCCATTTTTTGATTTCTTTCATCTATTCCATGACCGGAACAAAGGGGGATACGCGTTACGCCACGATTTTTTTGAATCAGAAGAGAAATTCCCAGAAATGGCGGATCTATTCACTCTATCAATAACCGAGCCGGATCTGGTGTATCATAGGGTATTTGCCTTTTCTATTGATTCCTACGGGTTGGATCAAAAAAAATTATTGAATGAGGTATTCAACTCCAGAGATGAATCGAAAAAGAAATCCTTATTGGTTCTACCTCCTCTTTTTTATGAGGAGAATGAATCTTTTTCTCGAAGGATCATAAAAAAATCGGTCCGGATCTACTGCGGGAATGATTTGGAAGATCCCAAACTAAAAACAGCGGTATTTGCTAGCAACAACATAATGGAGGCAGTCAATCAATATAGATTGATCCGAAATCTGATTCAAATCCAATATAGCACCTATGGGTACATAAGAAATGTATCGAATCGATTCTTTTTAATGAATAGATCCGATCGTAACTTCGAATATGGAATTCAAAGGGATCAAATAGGAAATGATACTCTGAATCATATAACTATAATGAAATATATGATCAACCAACATTTATCAAATTTGAAAAAGAGTCAGAAGAAATGGTTTGATCCTCTTATTTCTCGAACTGAGAGATCCATGAATCGGGATCCTGATGCATATAGATACAAATGGTCCAATGGGAGCAAGAATTTCCAGGAACATTTGGAACATTTCGTTTCTGAACAGAAGAATCCTTTTCAAGTAGTGCAAGTAGTGTTCGATCGATTACGTATTAATCAATATTCGATTGATTGGTCCGAGGCTATCGACAAAGAAGATTTGTCTAAGACACTTCGTTTCTTTTTGTCCAAGTCACTTCTCTTTTTGTCCAAGTCACTTCCCTTTTTGTCCAAGTTACTTCCCTTTTTCTTTGTGAGTATCGGGAATATCCCCATTCATAGGTCCGAGATCCACATCTATGAATTGAAAGGTCCGAATGATCAACTCTGCAATCAGTTGTTAGAATCCATAGGTGTTCAAATCGTTCATTTGAAGAAATTGAAACCCTTCTTATTGGATGATCATGATACTTCCCAAAGACCGAAATTCTTGATCAATGGAGGAACAATATTACCATTTTTGTTCAAAAAGATACCAAAGCGGATGATTGACTCATTCCATACTAGAAAGAATCGCAGGAAATCCTTTGATAACACGGATTCCTATTTCTCAATGAGATCCCACGATCGAGACAATTGGCTGAATCCCGTGAAACCATTTCATAGAAGTTCATTGATATCTTCTTTTTATAAAGCAAATCGACTTCGATTCTTGAATGATTCACATCACTTCTGGTTCTATTGTAACAAAGGATTCCCCTTTGATGTGGAAAAGACCCGTATCAATAATTATGATCTTACATATGGACAATTCCTCAATATCTTGTCCATTCGCAACAAAATATTTTCTTTGCGCGTTGGTAAAAAAAAATATCTTTTTTTGGAGAGAGAGACTATTTCACCAATGGAGTCACAGGTATCTGACATCTTCATACCTAATGATTTCCCACAAAGTGGTGATGAAACGTATAACTTGTACAAATTGTACAAATCTTTATTACATTTTCAAATTCGATCCGATCCATTCGTTCGTAGAGCTATTTACTCGATCGCAGACATTTCTGCAACACCTCTAACAGAGGAACAAATAGTCAATTTGGAAAGAACTTCTTGTCAGCCTCTTTCAGATATGAATCTATCTGATTCAGAAGGGAATAACTTGCATCAGTATCTCAGTTTCAATTCAAACATGGGTTTGATTCACACTCCATGTTCTGAGAAGTATTTACCATCCGGAAAGAGGAAAAAACGGAGTCTTTGTCTAAAGAAATGCGTTGAGAAAGGGCAGATGTATAGAACCTTTCAACGAGATAGTGCTTTTTCAAATCTCTCAAAATGGAATCTGTTACAAACATATATGCCATGGTTCCTTACTTCGATAGGGTGCAAATATCTCAATTTCACCCTTTTAGATACTCTTTCAGACCCATTGCCGATACTAAGTAGCAGTCAAAAATTTGTATCCATTTTTCATGATATGATGCATGGATCAGATATATCACGGTCAATTCCTCAGAAGATTCTTACACAATGGACTCTGATAAGTGAGATTTCGAGTCAATGTTTACAGAATCTTCTTCTGCCCGAAGAAATGATTCATCGAAATAATGAGTCACCCGTTCCATTGATATGGGCACATCTGAGATCAACAAATGCTCGGGAGTTCCTCTATTCAATCTTTTTCCTTCTTCTTGTTGCTGGATATCTCGTTCGTATACATCTTCTCTTTGTTTCCCGAGCCTCTAGTGAGTTACAGACAGAGTTAGAAAAGATCAAATCTTTGATGATTCCATCATACATGATGGAATTTCGAAAACTTCTGGATAGGTATCCTACATCTGAACTGAATTCTTTCTGGTTAAAAAATCTCTTTCTAGTTGTTCTGGAACAATTAGGAGATTCTCTGGAAGAAATACGGGGTTCTGCTTCTGGTGGCAACATGCTATTGGGTGGTGGTCCCGCTTATGGGGTCAAATCAATACGTTCTAAGAATAAATATTGGAAGATCAATCTCATCGATCTTGTAAGTATCATACCAAATCCCATCAATCGAATCATTTTTTCGAGAAATACGAGACATCTAAGTCGTACAAGTAAAGAGATCTATTCATTGATAAGAAAAAGAAAAAACGTGAACGGTGATTGGATTGATGAGAAAATCGAATTCTGGGTCGCGAACAGTGATTCGATTGATGATGAAGAAAGAGAATTCTTGGTTCAGTTCTCCACCTTAACGACAGAAAAAGGGATTGATCAAATTCTATTGAGTCTGACTCATAGTGATCATTTATCAAAGAATGACTCTGGTTATCAAATGATTGAACAACCGGGATCAATTTCCTTACGATACTTAGTTGACATTCATCAAAAGGATCTAATGAATTATGAGTTCAATAGATCCTGTTTAGCAGAAAGACGGATATTCCTTGCTCATTATCAGACAATCACTTATTCACAAACCTCGTGTGGGGCTAATAGTTTTCATTCCCCATCTCCTCATGGAAAACCCTTTTCGCTCCGCTTAGCCCTATCCCCTTCTAGAGGTATTTTAGTGATAGGTTCTATAGGAACTGGACGATCCTGTTTGGTCAAATACCTAGCGACAAACTCCTATGTTCCTTTCATTACGGTATTTCCGAACAAGTTCCTGG